AAAAGGACAATAAAAACAACTAAAAAGGGGTCCAGTCTTCCTCGTTCTTCCTCACTGTCCCTATATAACTCTGGTAAGAGCCGGTTCGTCGAAATAGAAAATTTCGGAAGACGTTGGTTGTAATCAATTTCCTATCATTCATATCCCTTTTCCTTTCAAAATACGAATCTGGGAATTTTTGAAATATTTGTTTGATTTTGGTTGTGAAAGAGTATTATTCATATATATTCGGAATGGAATACAATTCTTCCACTCGAATCCAAGCCGATAGAATTTCGAAATGAAGATATTTTTATTAATGAATTAATTAATTAAATAATTAAAAAGGCTTTGCAGAACGATCTAGAAAAAATCTATAAAAAAAAGTGATACAATTTTATTCCCTAACTAAATTAGTAGTATCTCTAGAGTCCACTTCTTCCCCATACTACGAGTGAAAGGGAAAATGTAAAGACTACCATTAAAGCAGCCCAAGCGAGACTTACTATATCCATGTGAATTATGTCCCCTATCTCTATGAATATGAAGGAATGATTCCATTCTTGTTTACTAATAATAGTGGAATCACTAGTGCAGAGTCAAAAAGGGATTCTGACCCAAGACCCTTGATGAAAGATTCCAATAAATATAAATATGAAACACTCCCATAAATCCACGTATAACAAGTTCTTATATGATTTCGAGTAGAATCGGGAAACATTAAACAAAATACGCAGTCACATGAGTCTGTATACTCTGTATACAAAGTATCTTCTGCCCCATGGTATAAGTCTTTTTTTTATATTCTATACAAACCTACGTAAGTCTAAGTGGAATTGATCAATTCCTTTCCAGTTGTATCTGTCTCTTAGAAATTCCAATTTAATTAAGTCTAAAATTATCTTTTTTCCTCCGTTCATACGTATTTCATACATTCCATCTATATGGAGTTGGGTAAAATTTCATGTGATTCAGTAAACAGAATCTAAATTCCATCATTGCTAGATCGATTCATATGATTCGATGCAGAAAGAGAAAAGAATGGGATTTTTTGATAAATGGGAAATTTAAAATGCTCGGAGATGGAAATGCGGGAATGTCTACAATACCTGGGTTTAATCAGATAGTCAAAAAAGGGGGGGGAATAAAGAGGTGATAACTGATGATATTACTTGTCTAGTCGATCTCTATAAACAAAAAGGCATGGGCAATAACCCGCATCATATGCTGTAGACCATGGGGCACCCCTCACTAAAGCCCTCGGATTTGACAAATGCAGCCATTGCCGCCTTACTGGCACCTCTGAGAAGTCTACCGCATGTTCATGCTAGCAATAGCAACCAAGTATCAGCGTCTCATTCTGACATATATTCTAAATAAAATAATCGACTTAGGGTATGGGTTCCGAAGAGGGCTTCTCCTTTCGCAGTTTGGTGTTCTTCCGATCCGAGGAGCTCAGGGCTCTAAGCTAAGTACTCTCGCTTCGTATCAATATATATTCTCGTTACGAAAAGATAAAAAAAAGGGGGTTGGACCAACACATGTTGGGAAAGAAAGTGGCTTGTGTTCCCGCATGAAAGATGTTCAAAATGATAAGTATCCATCCACCACGTTCCGATATGCATTGGGAAGGATTTGATACAACGTATGGTATTGACTTCCGAGTCGTGCTTAGGCTTATTAATTGTATTCGACTGAGAAAGAAGTTTCCACTATAAACACTGTCAAATGGGTATAACAGAGATCTAGTGAGAGAAGTGCTGATTCGATGCCTCTCACAAGTAGATAAGTTATTATGAGCGAACGTAGCGCAAGCAAGGCTCCAATAATACTTATCCAGCCATAGCTCGCGAGTACTTCCACTTCGCTACCAGAACGAAAACGCAGGAACAACAGTAAGAGGGGACAGAGAGAGAGGCGGAGGCGATCTTGTAGAGGGCAACTGTACCGGTAGGCAAGCGTTGAGTTAGAATAATATAACTGAAAGTTGATCTTTCCCGGTCATATTGGTATGCATATTCTAAATGAAGAGGGCCAACAAAAGCCTGCCTTAGCGTGACAATCCTCCCCCACCCTAATAAGCTGCAAGCGACACCCTCGCCGAGAGACGACGGGCAATTTGAAGACACCACGGTCCAGCAAGGAACTACTGGTACGCTTCTTTCGGCTCCACCATCTCATCATATGTTAAGGGAGGTATAGAACCATCTCCATATGTTAATGGGGGTCTACTAGGTCTAGTACGGTGAACAAGTAGGGGCTTTATATGGGGGTCGGGTCTCTTAGGCGAACCAGTCCAACTAGGCCAAACAAAAGACAACCGTCCACTCCTTTTCACGGCTTCACGGCTTTAGCAAAGTGCAAGCCCCTACATCACTACTCTATCTCACTCTAATCGAGAAAAAGCTTTCGGAGGCCCAAAATGGCGTGTAGAATAACTGTAAGTGCACTTTTCTGCTTTCTCCGTCTCATACATGCATTTGACTTAATAAGCAGTATCTAAAGTGTGTGGGTTCAATGGCCGACTAAGGAGTAGTTGAACAGACGACGACGATCTTTCTTTGTGAGGAGATCGGGAGTGAGACCCTTTCAACAAAGTAGGCAAGGCGAGATAAACGTTATATAACTGGTTTATGATGAAGACCACCAGGCTTGCTAAACGTGAGATCGACCCAGTGGAGGGAGACGTATACCCGAGATGTATAGATAAAGACGAATCTTCTGGAGAAGCATCCGACACATAAGACGCATAAACCCGTTGTTGTCTTATACGCTACCGCAGCGGAATCAACAGAAGACGAAGAAGAATTTCATCGGTTGAAGGACCAACTCACTCAAAGCTTGTTTATGCAAAAGAGGCTTTTGGCCCGCTCACTCAAAAAGGAATTTTATAATAAGTTAATAATTCAACCCGGTAAAGTGTTAAATGCTTTTTCTCGAGAGAGACCGTGTGATGTTGGTTCCACGTGTATTCCACCCGGGAAATATAGCACAAATTAAGATCCGCAAGTTGTTTGGGAGGGAGTCGAGTCCCTTTTTTCAACGTTATCGGAGAGCTATCATCGGGGAGAGCCCTGTTATCTCATTTTGGCCCTGTAGTAGATACTCGGACTCTCCCCTGCGCCTGCTATTATCAAATTCTCATCTACTTCTCCTTCTTCTCCTTTCAAGAGGTATGGAGGGCTATCTTGTAGTTTAGCGTCAAGCTAGGGGGCAAGCGTTGTACGGCAAATGACTTATCCATGTATGGTAAAGGTCAAGGGACTGCCTCCTGGAAGTGCTTTCTTCAAATAAATGAGAGTGCCACCCAACAACGTGTATGTAAAGTCAAGTACATTTGGTTACCGACCGAGGTGATCAATTGACATTGACCTCTCTTTGAACTAAGTCATTCATTTTCCCACTCAAAGAAAGAGCATTCAGCAGATGAATCATATTATTATTATTTATGCGGATGATGCATAATCATATTTAGCATTTAGCATCGGATCTCAGGTTCGATATGGTGCCCACTCCCTAATCTCCCTAATCAAGAGGGTTCTCACGCCTTCTACAAGGCTGGAATCGAATAAGGCAAGGCTAGGGGAGAGCCAAATAAGAGCTTGTTGCGTATGCGTAGGAAACCACCCCATGTGGTGTGAGAAAAGCCCACTTGACTTCGGAATGCCAACTAAATAGCGTACGCTGCGTCGGATACTAAATATAGGTACTAGAGATAGGCCCAGGCGGGAGAGAAGAAGGGATTCTTACAGAGTGCTCTATCCCTAGAAGAGCATACCATTTTAAACAGACTATTTTCAAAAGATAGTATGGTAAGATAGTATGCTAGAGAATGGTATGGTACCTGGAAAGGACAGCCCTTCGACCAGTCCTTCCTCAGGTCAGTCATGGCGGGCCGGGGAAGAACGACTTTATTGATTTAGTTCACGAGTTAGCAAGATCAATAAAATAAATAGGGAAAGAGCGAACTTCCTTCTTAGGCCTATCGTGAAAGGTCTTCTGCTCGATGCTCGTACAGAAAAGGAACCTAGCCCCCTTTCGTTCGCTGTCGGGTTTCAGAATTCCTTAGTAGCTACCCCACCCCCGCCTATTTCTTTATTTAAAAACAGCATTTCGCTTTGCTCAGTCCTCTCTTGCTAGACTGGCTACCTATGCCCATTGGTGGATTTCCCCTACGCGCCTTGGTTGAGCCTAAGAAGAAGAATAGGGATTTCAAGTCCGAAACCCAAGGTCAAGTGCCCAAAAAGGGGAGTGAGTTCCTGCAGGTCATTTCTCTTATGAGGCAAGTCGTTCTAGTGTTTTAGAGCACAAGAAGTTGCTGAAGAGCGAATAAAAAGGGGCTTCCAACTGGAATCGATGGCGCATGGCCAGGAGGCAACCACAAGCAAAGGCTTTTGGATTGGGAGTCCATCTCTTCTATGCGTTTAGAAGAATCTTTCGTTTCACGCAGATCATGTACTCCTCCATTATCATCATAATCACATGCCATAAAACGTACAAAACTCTGCATTTGGTGAATTTGTGGCCTGAGCCCACTTCACCCCGTCTTGTTCTCTCTTCCCCTCTTTATCATAATCTGCGCCTGCCCGCTCCCTTGACCTTGACAGTAAGTAAGGATGAGAATCAGGCCTTGAGGCACTTGCAATCGATCTTAAGTTAAGATAAAGTGTTCAAGATCGACTGCTAAAAGGCAGCTCACGGAGGGAACTGCAATAGATCTTGTGCTTCTTGCAATCGATCTTCAACATCGATTGTTGCTCAGGATCGACTGTAACGGATCGAGTGTGAAAAGGCCCAATCGAATCGACATTGTCTGACTTGCATCTGAGTCAGACCCATCATTGACAGTCTGTGGACTAGCGAACGAGAGCTTGAAGGTCAATCCTGCTCGCTTCAGTCCTCATCTACATTCAATTTCGAAATTGTTCAAGAATCAAAACCTCGGATCTGTCCTCGCTTTCGTTCTCAAGAATTCATATATATATAAGATAAGTAATTGTTCTCTTTCATAGCTCAAGCTTGTTGGCTGGACCCGGTCTGTTGACCGCTTGAAGGTCTGCTTTTTCTCTTACTCATAGGAAGGGGTTTAGGCCTTGAAAGAGACCTTGTTGATGAAGCTAAGGTGATTTGATGTCAGATGCCGCCAACCCCCGTTTTCCCTATATAAACCTAGCCTTAAATTCGATCTTGAGTTGGTTCGAAGTTGAGGATTCAGAGCAGATCAACTCCAGGTTTGGTTCCGCAGCTTCTATAAAGTAAGATCTTCACGATCCGATTGACTCATTTATAAGAGATAGGAACGCCCAACCCCAAGAAGAGAAATTTGTGATAGCTGAACTTACTGAACCTTAAGGAGATCCGTTTTAAACAATCGCTAAATGGGAACCATTCGGATATTTGGTTTAGCTGGCCGATCTTATCAACCCCGTCATAGGTGAGCCTCTATAAGGAGGTTCGGTTCCTTAGGTCTTTGTACAAGCCAATAGATGGAGTGCAGGTGGTCACGCTTCACTTACCTCGAAGAGCTTTTCAGCAAGACCTTTGAACCATATAGATTGAGGCTGAGGCCTCTTGGCAAAAGCCTAGTCTTGTTACACGCCTGGCGAGCGTTGCTCTTTATGGTCGGGCGAGCTAGCCTATTTAGATTATTACTTCCATTCCGAACCAGACTTCGCTGGATTCTGAACTCATCCAGCTTGTCTTGTAGATCCCCCACGATAAAGTAAGGCACTCCATTCGAGTTGAGCGAGATATTCAAATATAGGATGTGATAAATATAATGTTCTAAGTTTATGAGTATACAGCAAAGTGAAAAGAGCTTGGGATTGTCCAACGTGAGAAAATGCCTATTGAGTATAGAACCTATACCCATAGAAATAGAATATATAAGCGGACATCCCCTTTAGGGACGGAAATGCGCTACTTGATGTTTTGAAAGGCTAGAGTTCGCTCATTAGTTAATATGTGGATAAGAAGAATCTCATTTGGTCGGATTGATTGACTTTATTTATTCCCGAACCGCTCCAAACGCACATATAATATATATGCTTTCTGTCCCTTCTTTCCTGTATCCCCTTACTAGGAACTGTACCTTTCAGAAGAGGATTTGCAAGCTAAGGAAGTGCCCCCCTAATACCGATCCCGAGAGGGGAGGTTAAATGCCTCACACACCCAGATTATACATACGCTTGAACTAGAATAAGACAGTCACCTGGAAACCAGGTGAAATTACCGCCCCTACTTATTTATTGGTCTCAAGCCACTTTCCTTTCTCAGCTACGCTTCCTTCTCACGCGATAACTGGCCCATCCCCCTTTTTCAGAAGAGAATTAAGCACCCTTCTTTGGTCGAGCTCAAACTCCTTGCTTTTCTACCCTACCTTTGGTATGGTTTTAACCCGAAGGGCGGTTATGAAATAAAATAAGACCTTTTAAGCTACGTGGCGACCTATCTCATAAGGTATTGCCTATTGAGCAGGATAAACATGAGTTTATCTGCACCGAAGATCACCGTTGACCACATCTGGTAAGGCCACTAAGCTATTTAAGTATTTCTTCCGCGTCCATTCATATCGTTAGTTGTTCGGGCACCTTCATGTCTGCGCCTGACCTCCAAGCTATTTAGAGTAACGAACATATGTGCTTAAATGCATCGTCGTGTTGTCAGCGTATCATATCTCCTCTCTACCCGACTCGAACATTTCTGTAGCTGTTTCACCTTGTCGGCGTATGCGGCATGAATCTCTCTCTCTCCCGGCCAATAATAGAATATTATGCCAGATGTGAAGCTCAATAAGATGGCTGTGCGATCTGTGATTGAGGGAGAGAGTACCCTCTTTTCATTTCAAACAGGGACTCACCATTCATTGATTAAGGCGCTTTTTTCCCACCAAGATAAAGTGTATCTTATTAAATATTAAAGCAAGTCCCCGGGTTATGACAACTAGAGTTTATAGTAGTCAGCCCTATATGACCTTAAGCAAAGAATTAGGATTCGGAGGAAGAAAAAGAAAGAAGCCAAAACCGAAGCCTTTGCCTTTGGGTTGTGAACAAGAGGTTCAGAGTTCCATCTGGACCTTAAAGATGAGGACGATCCGCTTTGGTTGAGTCATTTCTTGGCAAACAAACGAGTAGCGGAGATGGAATGTAAAGGAAAGGGACCTACAGGATACCGTGTACTCGTGCACCCGTTTATTCTTAAGAGATACCTCCTGAACTCTTTCGCTTGAGAGATAGACCAACCCCTCGTAAACCTCATACTTGGGGGCTAAGAACTATGAATCGCCAGGGGCTATATCTTTTTGAGCTCCAACCATTTCTAGGAAGATAGACACTTCGCCCTGGGATTTCAACATCAAGCGCATGCACTAACCTGTCGTCGCCTTATACACCTATCCTATCGCAACTAGAAAGAACCTTTTCTGGGGGCAGGTTATGACCACACGATGTACCAAGAAGCCATCACCGTTAGACTTATTCGTCTCCTTTTATAGGTATAGGGGCGTTCACGAAAAAGCATTCCATATGTACATTCTATATGGAAATGCAATCCAAAACCACTCATCCCTAGGAGCACCAATTAGCATGGGTTGCCAATGATTATTAATCATAGCAGTCATCACCGGCTTCGGAATCAACTTCAACTTTGGCTTTTGTTAGGCGAGTAAGCTATCCAAGGGTATACCATAAGAAGGGGACTGTCACATGGGACAAGGGCCAAGGCAGAATAAGTGAAGGGTTCTAAACCTCCATTCTCGCTAGCCCACACTTTCTTAATACGGTCAGGTCAGGTTTATTCTCCTTTACTTTGGAGTGAGGTATGAAATGGGTGCTCAACTTATATTATAGCTCCCTTCCCCCCCCCCTTACTTGCCTGTTTGCCTGCCAGACGTGACTCCATTTGATCTTCAGGTTTGGAACACTAGATTCCGTCCAACCGACAAAGTCGCCCAATGGACACAACAAAACACATTTTGCAATGCGCTAAGCTGTGCGGGAGGTGATAAGCCTTCCCACCCTTTCAATTGTTGTCAACACACTTCAGGAAATATACAGCATTTTGTTGTAAGGTAACGGTAAGAATGAACGCTCCAACCAAGCCACCAGCGTTCGCGTTCGATTATTCAATTGGCATGGGTTGAAGGCAAGAGGTTCATTGCAAGCCCCCCTGACCCGGTCGTGTATGTACCCGAGATGCGTGCAAGGCTCGCCACTCGTGATAGGGCAGGACTCGATAGCATCCTTCAGTACGTTTGCTACTGCAGGCGAGCAGGTCAGGTCTTGTTAGTAGAGGTTCTGGTATGAAGGCTCACCAAGTGGTAAACCCGCTGAATAGGCAAGCCAATGTAATGATGAGTAGGTCGCGCTTGAACCTCCACCCTATGGCTTGCTTGAACCCAAAGACTTTAATGCGGGAATACTCACGTAAGGCCGCTTCCAGTCCCGCAGGCAGACGTGGCGGTTTAATCAAAGCAAAGAAAGGGGTTGCGTTCCTATGGCCAAGGGTAGCCTGCAAGGGGGAACCTTGCTATTAAGATTCTGTGTAAGTTTCCTTTTCGGGAATAGCTCTTTTACCTTCTCTATTGGTTTGAGACCATTGTGTGTCGTATAAATGCCTCCAAAGGATCTAGTTTTGTTATGCAAATTGAGCGTTGTATTTTTGATTCTTTCGGTATGTCTTTGTCTTTGTTCCCCATTTTCTTGCACCCTATCAAGCATAAGTTTCGGATTTCTTACCACCGGCTTATGGGCGGTAGCGAAACAAAAAAGCCTATCCATTAGTTTTCCAAGGTAATCAGCATAACTCTGCCTAGTTTACGTTCTAGGACTTTTGCAAAGTTTCTCCTCTCTTTCGTTTAACAGAAGACCAAGATGGGATTTATTGGAGTGCCTTACTTTATCGTGGGGCTTTTTTGTGCCTTTCTTTCTTTACGAAATTCGAAAATTCTGACTTTTTCTATTGCTCGAGCTCGGTTTGCAGTTTTGTCCTCTGGGAAATCGCATCATTCCCCTGGTTAGCCAAGGCGATAATGCGGTTTTGAATCTGCAAGAGAAGCGGGAATTAGACAGGAAAGAGAAAGTGGAAGCGATAATACGAATAGAAAACTCACCACGGAGACAGAGCTCATGGTCTCTCCAAAAAAGTCGGTAGGGTTGGAAAGGAGAGCCTTATAGGTCTCATCGACGTCTTTAGGCAGACGGGCGCCTACCATCACAGCTGCGGCAACTTGACCAGACCGAGTCGCCGAGTCCTCCACGGGATGAAGTGGGTAGACTGACCCGAGAATTCGTCGAGTGGTGGATTGCTTCAACCAGTGCTATCTTTTCTTTGGAGCAGAGTTCAGTTCCTCCCAGCCACTGTGACAACGATTCAGTGAACAAGTTCACCGGGTCTATGGCGCTTCATCTTCTGCGAGTCGCAAGAGAAAGCAGAGTCAACCGAGCACTGCCGAGCCCTCCTCCAAGAGACAATAGACTGACGAAGCACTTTTGGCCGAGTTTGAGCCTTTGCTACAGGAGCATCTCCTCCCCCATGTATTTATTCCCGGCCCGTTACTATTAAACAGGTACGTAGAGAACCTGACTTCCCAAGCCACTTTTCTCGTTGGTGAGATAGACAAATCAAAATGATTGATAGATCCGTCCCTTACCTTAGCCTAGTCTATATCTACAGCTGACGCAACTTGGATCAAACCTACGATATACAAGAGGGGGGAGGGGAGACGATAGTGTCCCCGACCGGTCCAATGGTGTCTATGAAGAGTACATAGAATGAGTGGAAGCAACCAACAACGCGTGGAAGCTCTGAGCTTACAACAACAGAAGACAGAATCCCGAATTCGATATCAAACTATGCTTCTAAGTCAATAAAAACAATAAAAAAAGCAATCACAAGAAGACGGAATGGTGATAATCCCGAGAAAGATAAAGATAGATCAGAGAGTTGTGGGGGAGGGATATTCGACGAAAGCTGCGGCAGAGAGAGAATCCCCCTAGCCAATCAAATCTGTAGTGATGGCACTAGACCCACTAATCCTTCTTCGAAACCTCTTGTTCACCCTACCAAAGTGGATGATTGTCCCTACCTGAGCATAGAATTCGACCCCCTCATAACCTGCTACTCTTCCTTATCCTTTCTCCGTGAGGTTCCACCGAAGGTTGATTATTCCTGCTATCCGGGTGAGGCTCTTCAAGCCCTCTTGCTGCCTCATTGAATGTTGGACCTGCCTCTTCAATCCTTGATGAAAGCTCATTCGAGACAGAACTAATGACGAATGGAGGAGTCTTCTTTTCCGGGGTGGGAAGGGGGAGCCCTATCAATGTTGAATTGATAAAGAAATTCAAGGCCCAACCTTGAATCAAAAGACCTTCTTTTGGTCAATCAATCTTTCTGCATTATCCTTCTGGTTAATATGCCTATCCTACCAACTTGTAGGTTTCTTTCCTTTAGTTAATCCTTCAACATCTGTCGGTGAGGTGTGTATCCGACTAATCGATTGGGAGCTCTAGGTCGATTGGACTGGTCTTCTGCCCCGTAATTTCTTTCTCAATGTTACCATTGAGCCGGGTAGGGAACCTTAGCCTTTATTAGCTATCGTTCTTCTACTTTCTTCCTTCCCTCAATCAATCTTCTCTTTTCCGGCTCCATGTATTTCTTGACAGAAGTGGTTTATTAACAACTGATTCTATTGCTTCTCTTTTCCAGGATGGGTTTGTCCGGATAGAGGAGAGTAAGTGTTTGTTAGCTCTGTTGCTTTGTTTGTAGATAGCTCCTTCGCGGTTGATTAGCCCATCTGATCTGATCTTAGCTGATTAGCTTATTTCCTTTCCTCAACATCAGTTGTTAATCAATCCAGCCTATTGATTCATTCCTTGAATCATTCCTTCTTTCTTCCTTCCATAGGTTAGCTCTTCTCTCTCTTCTTCTTTGAAAATGAAAAGCCAAGGTCAGCTAAGAGAGAAGAGAACAGAAGGCCTAGTGAGTCTTCACCCCTCCCCTCCTCTCTATTAATACGAATACGTATATAATATGATTTGAGTATCGCCTTCGGTTGCCATGTATCATGGTTTGTTTGAAGAGAGGAGGGAAAGGCATGAGATGGATGGGGAAGAGAGACGGGCATGATGATGACCCCTATGGATGGCTAGCTTTTCCTTCTCTAAGGGTGCTTACTCCATTATATGGGACGACTACCACCGATGGAGGCCTTGCCTACGATGAGAGGAGACGACTACTTGTAACATGCTTCAGGGTTACGTAAAAATCCGACATTCAAGTTCCTTTCTTCTTGTTCCTGTTTGAAACCTTATTCTTGTTTCTGCTCCGACGCCCCTCTCTTCCAATAGCTTTATGTGGCGCCCGCCACGCTTCTTCTTCTCATGGTTCTCGATCGAGCCGTCAGGTCTTGGTCTGGTTTACGGCACGCGTCTTTGTTGGGATATGGTCTCTAGTGCGCCATTTCTCATAGCTGATTCTTATCCCTAGTGGAGGATATCAGTGAGGTTGTTATTGATTTGCCTTCCTTCTCCCCTTAGTTCTGTCTATTACGCGGACCAACGACTATAACCAATACTGTAGAGATCCAAGTCGTTAGCTGTGTGGATGATCATCGACCGCCTACAGCTGTGAGACGTGCTAGTAGGGATAGACCAGATCATCGGCCGTAATATGAAACGGCGTGCTCTTTCTTTTTATGACAAGTGGCCGCCAGTGGACGACAATAGGTGTCCGGTACGTGCTTATAATGATTATTCCTGGCTCCAGTTCGGTCATTGGCCAGGTTAGTGATGAAAGGACTTCCTGCGCCTGATGGTGGGAATAGGGGAATTGATTCCGCTACGTCTGAAAATGATAGGGTGATGGCTCCGGAGCCTATAGGTTCACATCCAATTCCAGAGCCAGATGCTTTATTCATTGACCAAGTAATTGGCCAAGTCAAAGCTGTAGGGGCGTAGGAGCTCCTTTTTTGTCCAGGCACCTACTACTATAGTATAGGGATTATTAGGACCATATTAACGGTAGCACCAGCATCTGACCTATCACCTTGCCCAGATATAGGTCTCCCGGTGGAAGCAAGGCCAAAAGCAGCACGGCAGAGGCACACGCATGGACAAAGAAGGGCTCGAGGTTTGTTGGGCAGCAGGAGAAGTAGAGGCCTCGGTAGAGGCACAAGCAGCAGGGGTAGCACCAGCAACGGAAGTATACTCAGTAGATTTACCCAAATCAAATACACCTACTATCTTTTTCCGTTTCCGACCTCGCCCCCGCCATTGATTTATCAAGACGAAGCTATATATCCCCTGGGTGGGTTCTTTTATTAAGTTGGGTGAGAATAAGAAGTGTTGTTCCTCGATGTCACTTTTCCATGCCACCTAAACCCCAAACTTCTATTTTCTTTCCCCGTTCCAGGCCTGTTTGACCGTCCTTTTCTTGTCCTTCCGCCTTACTACTTTCTCCGCCCCGTCAGTCTTCCTGTCTTGTTCTCCCGCGAGTGCCTTCTTGTTCCCCCCCACCCTACTAAA